ATATATATATATATATATGTATATTTCATTATTATAAATAGTTTTATTATATATAAATGAAATAAATAACATGATAATAAGTAAGTACAAAGTTGGCAGAAATTAATGTGAATAATTTAGGATTATTAGATAAGATTTATAGATCTTACTTTGTAGGTAAAGTTAGTTTAAAATAAAATGATAAATTGTGGATTTATAGATAAATTAGGTTTACTTTACTAAGTGATATATGAAAAAAGATATCTAGGTTAAATATTTATTGGTGATCGTCAGTATATAATGTAATTAGTAAGGAGAAAATATATCCTTGAATGATTCCAATACCAATTTCAAAGATGAAATAACCAATTTGGATCATTATAACAATTAATGATACTGTAAGGCTATTAGATAGTATAGAAATTATAAGGTAATCTCCAATTAAAGTCAAAATAATGTGACCTGCACTAATATTAGCTGCTAGTCGAATAGATAAAGTGATTGGCCGTACAAGAATTCTTAAAGACTCAATAATAGGTAAGAATGGAATTAAAAATGAAGGAGTTCCTATAGGTAATATAAATGCTAATCTAGAATAAGGGTTATTTATATAAGATGAGATAATTAATGAAAATCATAATGGTAGTGATAAGGTAAATGTTATAGCAAGATGACTAGTAGTTCTGAATACATAAGGTATAAGTCCTAATATATTAAAGTTAATAATGGTAATGAATAATGAAGAAACTAGAAGTCTGAAACCTCCTAAGTTTATACTGTATGAGCGTGTAGTTTGAATATTGATGGCTTGTTTAGGTAGTCTTATAATATTAGTTAGGTTTGATGAATTAATTCAGTAAGAAGAATTAATAAAGAATAGTGATCATAGAGATAATAACCAAGTTATTATGTGTATAGAGAATAAAGTTGAGTTATGATCATCGAAAGAAGAAAAAATGTCTACTATCATACTATCATTTATAAGTAATATTTATATTTGTTTTTGTGGATTTATTAATAGAATAAGTGTTTCTGTTATTTCATCATATAATAGATGTATTAATAATTATGATAGATCAGAATATTGTAAATAAGAATAATCAATTAATAGGGGACAATTGTGGCATGTAAAAAGTACTATTTAAAATAGTAATTTAAAATTGACAATTTTATGTTATATATTAACTAACTTTTTATTATAAATAATGGTATTAAAGAATGAATTCTTTCTTTATGATTGCAAATCATATCTTCTATATAAAGTATAATACCTTTATAGAGTGTTAGGGTTTTTCATTTTTATATGGGTAAAATTTAAAAATTTTAAAAATTTTAATTATTAATGAATCTTGCGGATATGGTATTGATCTCATTTATAATGTTGAAAAATAAAAAGGGGGTAAAGAGGACCATTAAAATAACGAAGAAAAAAGAATATTATAGAGGAATATATGTGTAATATGTATAATAAATAAATGGGTATGGATAAAGGAAATTAAGATTAGAATGGTGAGGGTGGAGTGAGTGTGTGTAAAGAAGAGGGTAAATGTAGAATGGTGAGGGTGGAGTGAGGTGTGTGTCAAGAAGAGGGTAACGCAGTACATCTAGATCTCATGTTACTTTGCTAGATAAATGTTTAGAGTGTATTATATACACGCGCGCAATAGAATTAGGGAATATAAAAATGGGAGACTTCGAGATATGTATAATAGACTTGTGTAAATTTAACGATGTGTATTATATACACACCAAGTAGTGTAAAAATATTTAATATTATTATATAATATTTTATTAGTATAATTAGTATATTTGTTTTCCAAACAAAAGGTTTAATAAGTGTTAAATAGAATATGTTAAGGTGGCAGATCAGTGCATAGAATTTAAGCTTCTATTAGGGAAATGTTTTATATTTCTTCTTAATAAATTAAGTATATGAAATATCTTTAAGTTATAAAGATTGTTATCTAATTTTGGTTTACAAGACCAATGTTTTATATTAAACTATTATAACTAGTTATGATTATAAGAGGAGAGTTGTTATTAAGTATATTTATTTATATAAGGGGGTTTTTTGTGTTGTTGTTTCAATGAAAACATATTTTGAATATTTTATTAAGGTTTGAAGTTATAATATTAGGTATTATTTTTTCTTTTTTATTAACTTGAGGTTTGTATAGAAGTGATTATAGTATTATAATGGTAATTGTGGTTTTTGGTGTATGTGAAGCGAGTTTGGGTTTATCTTTGTTAGTTAGCTTAATTCGTGTTCATGGTAATGATTACGTAAGTTCTTTAAGTTTATATAAATTATAGGTTTGTTATTTAGTATAAGTGGTTTATTTATATTATGAAGTGTTATAATTTGGGAAATTCGTTTCTGGTGATTAATAGTTTCATGTATTTGTTGTATTAAGTTTTTGAATATAGAAGTTTGAGGTGATTGTATTACTAGGTTTTTTTATTGTGATAGGATAAGTGGAATGTTAATTGTTCTTACTTTATGGATTAGTGGGTTAATATTTCTGGCTAGTATTTATTCTGTCAAATTTATAAATAATAAAAGTTTATTATTCTCGTCTGTGGTTGTAGTATTGGCTATAGTGGTGATTATATATTTTTTGTGCAGACATATTATGTATTTTTATATTTTTTTTGAGATTAGATTAATTCCTACCTTGATATTAATTATTGGTTGGGGTTATCAGCCAGAGCGTTTACAAGCTGGGGTATACATAATATTATATACTATTTCTGCTTCTCTTCCTTTGTTAATAAGGTTAATTATAGTGGGTGGGCTATATAGATCTTATAGAATAGTATTAGTAAATTATTTAAATTGTTTGGATTTGGTATATAATGTAAGTTCTTTATGGTTTTTAGGTCTTATAGGTGCTTTTTTAGTTAAATTACCTATATTTTCTACACATTTATGGCTACCTAAGGCTCATGTGGAGGCTCCTATTGCAGGTTCAATAATTTTAGCTGGGGTTTTATTAAAATTAGGAGGTTATGGGGTTTTACGTTTGTTAAGCGTTTATTTTTTAAATAGGTTGGTTTTCAGTAAAATTTTTATTATTATTTGTGTATGAGGTGGTGTTATCACTGCTATTATTTGTGTTGGTCAAAGGGATATTAAGTCATTAATTGCTTATTCTAGTGTAGGTCATATAGGTTTGATATTAGGAGGGGCGTTGACTAAATTTATGTGAGGGTGAGAAGGAGCAATATTAATAATAATCTCTCATGGGTTTTGTTCTTCGGGATTATTTTGTTTAGCTAATTTAATATATGAAAAATTCAAGAGTCGTAGTTTATTTTTGTGTGGAGGTATAATCAATGTGAGTCCAATTATATCTTTGTGATGGTTTTTATTTTGTATTGGAAATATAGGGGCTCCCCCTTTCGTTGGTTTAGTTAGAGAAGTTATGTTGTTTTGTTGTATATATATATATAGTAGGTGATTTATCGTTATTATCTTGTTGATGGTTTTTGTTGGTGGTTTATACAATTTAGTTATGTTTGTAAGAACTCAGCATGGAGGTGTAATAGGATTTTCTAATAGATGGTTTGTTAATGTATGTAGGGAGTATTTATTATTGCTTCTTCATTTTTATCCTATGTTGTTTTTTATTTTAAATATTGGGTATTTGAATAAAATTTTTTTATTTTAAAAATAAAGATTAGCTAAAAAGTGGTAAATTGTAATTTATTTGATAAGTATACTTTATTATGTTTAAATTAGTTGGTATTGAATTATGTTTTAGTTTTATAATATTTAGTTGATTTGGTTTTATATTCTTTATAATAGTTTATTTGTGTTTAAATAATATTTGTTTTTTATTTAGATGAGAGATTATGAGTTGTATAAGAAGAAATATTGAGTTTGATTTAGTAGTTGATTGAATAAGCTGTAGTTTTAGAGGCTTAGTTTGTTTTATTTCTGGCTGTGTGATAGTTTTTACTATAAGGTATATAAGAGGAGACGTTAATTTGTTTCGTTTTGTTTTAACAGTTATGTTATTTGTATTATCTATGAATTTTTTAATTTTTATTCCTAGGTTAGTATCTTTACTATTGGGGTGAGATGGGTTAGGGTTAGTTTCTTTTTGTCTTGTTATTTATTATCAGAACAGTAAGTCTTTAGCTGCTGGTATGTTAACTGTTTTGATAAATCGAGTTGGAGATTGTTTTATTTTAAGTGCTGTTTCTGTAATGATTGTTTTAGGCCATTGAAATGTGTTGTGTTTATGAGATTTTAATGGGGTTTTTTATATAAATTTGTTTATTATAATTGCTGGTATAACTAAAAGTGCTCAAATTCCTTTTAGAAGGTGATTACCGGCTGCTATAGCAGCCCCTACGCCTGTATCAGCATTAGTTCATTCTTCTACTTTAGTAACTGCTGGAGTCTTTTTATTTATTCGATTTTTTAATTATTTAAATTGTTATGAATGGTTTAATTATTTTATTGTATATATTTCTATTATGACTACACTAATATCTGGAATTTGTGCTTTATATGAGTATGATATAAAAAAGATTATTGCTTTGTCGACTCTCAGTCAATTAGGTGTTATAATAATATCTTTGGGTTTAGGTATACCTATATTAGCATTATTTCATTTATACACTCACGCTATATTTAAGGCTTTATTGTTTATGTGTGGTGGTAATATTATTCATTGTTATAGGGGTAAACAGGATATGCGACAAATTAGTAATGTTTCAAATCTTTTGCCGGTCACTAGAACTTTTTTAAATATTTCTAATATAGCTTTATGCGGGATACCTTTTTTAGCTGGGTTTTATTCCAAAGACTTAATTATTGAATCTTTGATTGTAGGTAATATGAACTTAATTATATTAATTTTAGGTGCCTTTGGTGTTTGTCTAACTGTTCTTTACTCAATACGTTTTTCTTTTTTTATTATTTGGGATAATCAAAGTTCTGATGTTTATAATAATATAAGTGATAATGATTTAAAAATAATTTTTCCTATATCAATACTAGTAATGGGGGCTCTATTTGGTGGTTTTTTATTTCAGGAGTTATTTCCTTTATTTAATTTAGGTTTTTTTTTGTTTTCTATAATAAAACTTATAGTACCTTTATTAATTATTATGAGTTTAATATTTTCTTTTGGGTTTTGAGATAAAAATAATATTAAGTTTAAATATGGTTATTTAAATTACATTAACAGAACTATATGATTTTTATCTAGGTTTTTGTGCTTTCCTATGTTAGAAAGTTTTAAGTATGTTACTAATAAAAGCTTAAAGGTAGTGGATATAGGATGATTCGAAATTTTTGGAGGACAGGGGGTTTTTAACGTAAATAAAGTTATTTTTTTATTGTTAGAACATTGGTTAATATTAATATTCAGTTGTTATATAATTATTTTTTCAGTGTTGGTATTTATTATTTAGTTTAAATAGCTTAAATGTAGAGCATGACGTTGAAGGTGTCAAGGTGATTTATATATCTTTAAATGTACTATATTAGCAAGGGTGTAATTACACCTAATGTATGAGCCGAAATCATATATGATAAATCATTTCTTGCTAATAGATGTGTAAATATATAATTGAGAAATACTTGAATGTAGTTAGAAATAAAGTAAGCTAAAAAGTAAGCTGTTGGGTTCATACCCCAAAAATGAATAAAGATTCCTTTATTATAATAAGTTTATAGAATATATGTTATCTATCATCATTATATAAAGTAATTAATTTTCTTCATTTATTGCATATAGTCATTTAATAAAATATGTTATGTTAACAACTTCTAAAGTAATAGGTATAAAAGAGTGATTAGCTCCACAGATTTCTGAACATTGACCATAATACAGTCCCGGTCGGTTAGGGTATAATATTAATTGGTTTAATCGTCCTGGGATTGCGTCTACTTTTACTCCTAATATAGGGATTGCCCATGAGTGAATTACATCTGCGGATGATACAATAATACGGGTGTTTGTTTTTATAGGTAAGATTAGATGGTGATCTGTTTCTAATAATCGGTAATCTCCTAGATTTAATTCATTTGTAGGAATTATATATGCGTCAAATTCAATATCTAAAAAGTCTGAATATTCATAGCTTCAGTATCATTGATGACCTATAGTTTTAATTGTGAGAAGTGGATTATTTGTCTCATCTAAAAGATATAATAATCGTAAGGATGGGAGAGCTAAAAATAATAAAATAATGGCTGGAGCGAGTGTTCAAATGGTTTCAATTTTTTGTCTTTCACTAATATTAAAACATGAAAATTTATTAGTTATTAAAATTGATGATATATATATAACTATGGTAAGAACTATAATAATAGCAAATATGGCGTGATCATGAAAAAAGATAATTTGTTCTATAAGTGGTGAACAAGCATCTTGAAATCCTAATTGTCCTCAGTAGGTCATATGTAATAGCTGTGCCAGTGAAGTAATAGAAATTACAGTTTTTTAATTAACAGTTAAATGCCTCTAGTTTGGCTTTTCACTGATATATATATATATATATATATATATTTATAATTATAGTAATTGTGGAGAAGTAATATTAGTTAACATAAGAAGCTGATAATATTAAATAGATATAAGTTTATATTTTTGTAAAAATAAGTGTCTGTTCTAAGAATAAGTACGTTCTTATGGTGTAATTAGCACATTAGATTTTCAATCTTTTAGAACACTGTTTATTCGGTGTTAAGAATATTATATGAGGTGGTCGATTTAAGTCGGTAGATTGTAAATCTATGAATGAGTTGTATAACTTTCTCATGGTTTCATAGTTTATTATAAAATATTAAGTTGCAAACTTAAGGATATGGTGTGCCATTGAAACTTTTGTGATAATTTTAATTATAAATTAATGTTAAATTAATAATTATACATAAATTGCTCCTGTTTCGGATAATCTGTGGAAGTCAACAGGTAATCGGTTGTCTCATTCTAATGAAGGGGATAAATGGTTAGATCAAATTACTGTTCGTTGAGAAATTAGTCTTTCTCATACAATAAAAATAAAGAATAAAACTCTAGTTAGGGATAATATTGATCCTATAGATGAGATTATATTTCACTTGGTATAACAGTCCGGGTAATCTGAATATCGTCGAGGTATACCAGCTAGGCCTAAAAAGTGTTGAGGAAAGAAGGTGATGTTTACACCTAAAAATATGGCTATAAAATGTGTTTTTGTTCATTGTTGATTTAATGTTAATCCTGTGAATAGTGGGTATCATTGGTTGAACCCAGCAAACAAAGCAAAGACTGCCCCTATTGATAGTACGTAATGAAAATGTGCTACTACATAATATGTGTCATGTAGTATAATATCTAGGGAAGAATTAGATAAAACAATACCTGTTAGTCCACCTACTGTGAATAAGAAGATGAAGCCTAGTGCTCATATTATTGTAGTATTATATTTAACTGGTGAACCATAAATGGTTGCTAGTCATCTAAATACTTTAATTCCGGTTGGAATAGCAATAATTATTGTTGCAGATGTAAAATAAGCTCGGGTATCTACGTCTATACCCACTGTAAATATGTGATGTGCTCATACAATAAATCCTAATAATCCAATGGAGAGTATTGCGTAAATTATTCCTAAAGTACCAAAAATTTCTTTTTTAAAGGAATGATGGGAAACAATTTGAGAAATTATCCCAAATGCAGGTAAAATTAAAATATACACCTCTGGGTGACCAAAAAATCAAAATAGGTGTTGGTATAAAATAGGGTCTCCACCCCCTCTTGGGTCGAAAAATGTGGTATTAAAGTTTCGATCAGTCAAAAGTATAGTAATAGCTCCAGCTAAGACGGGAAGTGAAAGCAGTAGTAGAATTGCTGTAATAAAGACAGATCAGACAAATAAAGATATACGTTCTATTAATAGTCCTTCTCAACGTATATTTATAATAGTTGTAATAAAATTAATTGCTCCTAGAATAGATGAAATACCAGCTAAGTGAAGTGAAAAAATAGCTAGGTCAACTGAAGGTCCTGCATGAGAAAGATTACTAGATAAAGGAGGGTATACTGTTCATCCGGTACCTGCCCCTCTCTCGACTGCTGAAGAGGCTAATAATAGAGTTAATGAGGGTGGAAGTAGTCAGAAACTTATATTGTTTATACGTGGGAAGGCTATATCTGGTGCTCCAAGTATTAAAGGTACTAGTCAATTTCCAAACCCCCCAATTATAATAGGTATAACTATAAAAAAAATTATAATAAAACCGTGAGCAGTTACTACTACATTATATAGTTGGTCATCGTTTAGGAGTGATCCTGGTTTCCCTAATTCTGTTCGAATTATAAGACTTAATGAAGTACCTACTAACCCTGCTCAAATTCCGAAGATAAAATATAATGTTCCAATATCTTTATGATTTGTGGAAAATAGTCATCGCATATAATATGATTATAGTAATTAGAGGGTAAATAATAAATCTTCTAAATAAGTTTAATATAATTAATGGATTATAGGGTTTATGGGATTTATTAGTTTCAAATATTAAATAAGATTTAATTATTAATATTAGGGCTATATTTAAATAGAAGTATAAACTAATAAGAGTTCCCGTTAAAAGAAGTAATGTTATTATTATTATTTTTGTGTCAATTAAAGAGATGAGAATGGTTAACTTGGATATAAATCCTAGAAGAGGAGGTAGACCCCCTAATGATAAAATTAAGGAGATGGTAATTATATTATTCGATTTATTTTTTTGTGTTAATATAAATAGTTGATTCCCTAAATTAGATCTTAGTATATTTATTAATGGTATCGAAATAATGATATAGATAATAAAATAAGTTATAGTTAATATACTATTAATTAAAATTATAGATAATATTCAGCCTAAGTGTGAAATTGATGAGTATGTTATAATTAATTGAATATTAGTTTGGTTTAGAGCTATAATTCTTCCTGTTATGGTTGAAATAATAGAAATTATAATTAAAGGTGTGTAATTAGTGTTTAATAGTCTTAATATAAATAGAGGAGCGATTTTTTGTCATGTTAAAATGAGAAACAAAATTCTTCAAGATATTTGTTTAGTAATTCTTGGAAGTCAGAAATGTAGTGGGGCCCCTCCCAGTTTTATAATTAAAGATAGTATAATAAATATACTAATTATATTATTTGTAAATATGGAATATCATGATAGTCTAAAGAAATATATTATAATAGATGAGATAATTAAGATTCTGGATCTCATTCTTTGGATAATGAAATATTTAATAGAAGCTTCTGCTTCAAGTGTTTTTCCTTTAATATTTATAAGGGGTAAAAATCCTATGAGGTTTAATTCTAACCCTATTCATATAGTTAATCAGTGAGATGAGGATAGTGAAAATAGTGTACCTATAAATATAATTATAATAAATAGAAAATTAGATGGAAAGAATTTATTGTTCATAAAAGGTAGAACAATTTCGAGTTGCTCAAAATAAAGTTAGCAGCTTTATTTTATTCCTAATTACCTTTAAAGTATTATTAAGGATTAATATAATCATTATCTAGATTAAAAGTCTAGTGCTTAGATGTTCGGCCACTTAATATATAAATGAGTGTTAGGGTTTTTCATTTTTATATGGGTAAAATTTAAAAATTTTAAAAATTTTAATTATTAATGAATCTTGCGGATATGGTATTGATCTCATTTATAATGTTGAAAAATAAAAAGGGGGTAAAGAGGACCATTAAAATAACGAAGAAAAAAGAATATTATAGAGGAATATATGTGTAATATGTATAATAAATAAATGGGTATGGATAAAGGAAATTAAGATTAGAATGGTGAGGGTGGAGTGAGTGTGTGTAAAGAAGAGGGTAAATGTAGAATGGTGAGGGTGGAGTGAGGTGTGTGTCAAGAAGAGGGTAACGCAGTACATCTAGATCTCATGTTACTTTGCTAGATAAATGTTTAGAGTGTATTATATACACGCGCGCAATAGAATTAGGGAATATAAAAATGGGAGACTTCGAGATATGTATAATAGACTTGTGTAAATTTAACGATGTGTATTATATACACACCAAGTAGTGTAAAAATATAATATATTGATTATAAGATTTTAAGTTAAGTAAACTGAAGACTTTCAAGGTCTTTTATAAATAATAATATTTGTTTAAATCTTGATTACAGAATAAGGTGAAACTGGTTAGTGTAAACTAATATATTTAGTAATTCTTGTTTTAATTTGGCTTTGGTTATTATATAAGTTGTTATTAAGTTTATACATGCTAGGTTTGTAAATTGTTTATCGGTTTATTTGAAATTGTTATTTATAATAAAATTTAATATTTATATATAAGTAATTATGTTATGTTAATACAATATTAAGATATAATAAGTAAATTACGCAGTATTTATTTTTATACAATGAATGAAAGTTTGATATAGTTATTGTAATTCAAAGGTGGTTAAATTGGTGCCAGCATCTGCGGTTATACCAATACTTTAAATTTATATTTATATAGTATAAAATAAAGTAATAATTATAATGAAAATTAGAATTAGTGAGTATATAAATTGTAGGTAAAATTTAATTTATATAATTAATGATATAATTCTAATTAATAGGTTCTTTGAAAATAAGGTTTAAGAAAACTAGGATTAGAGACCCTATTATTCTTTATTTTAAAAATTTTTTTATTTAAGTAGTAAGAGTTGTTAATAATAGTATGTTATTTAATATTTATGCTCGAAACTTAAAAGGCTTGGCGGTGTCATATATCCTTCCAGGGGAGCTTGCTTATTAATTTGATATTCCTCAATTCATACTTACTTTCTTTTGAATAGAAATATTTATCAGTTTGTGTATTGCTGTCGTCAGTTTATTTTGTAAAAATTTTAGAAAAAACTTTATAATGATTAGATTGTGATGTCAAGTCAAAATGCAGCTTATGAGAAAGGTTTATAAAGTGAGCTACAATTTATTATATTTGATCCGATTAGGTTATGTAATTAACTTATGAAGTTGGACTTGGTAGTAATAAAAATATAAATAGTGTGTTTTTATGAATTGGGTTTTGTGATGCGTACATATCGCCCGTCGCTCTTGTTGGAAGATAAGATAAGTCGTAACATAGTAGGGGTAGTGGAAGCTGTTCCTGGGTTAATATCAAAACTTAACATAAAATAATGTATCTCACTTACATTGAGAAAATGATTAAATATAGTAGTCAGTTTTGATAAAAATATATTATGTGTATAAATGTATATTAAGATTAGTAAAATTGTTTTTTATTTAGGTATTAGTAGTATAGATAAATTTTTTGTTGTTGTACTGTAAAGGAATAAATTATATTTGGTTTTTAGTAGAAATAAAATTTTGTACCTTTTGTATAATGGGTTGATGATATTATAATTTATTAGAAAATTATCTCGAATTAGGAGGATTTATTTAGTAATATTATGTTAACGTGGTATAGTTATATATTTATTATTGAATGGTAATGAAATGTTTATCGATTCCTAGAATAGCTAGTTTATTAGTGAAGAATATTTAAGTATTATAATATTTGTATAATAAATTATGTTTAAATATTAGTTTATTATATGAGGGATAAGCTTCATATAAAAGTATAGAATGTTTAAAATTTTGATTAATTATTTAAGTAGGGTTAAAGTTTTGTTTTTCTTAATGATTTAATTGATGTTAGTAGTAATATGTGTTCAGGTGTATGTAGTTAATAAATAATCATTAATTTTGATTGGTTAAATATAATGTTAATATGAGTATTGGTTTATAAGTTATTTAATCTACTGAGATTGTAATTGTGGATAAATAAATATTTAGTTTATAAAATTAAGTAAAGTTAAGGAATTCGGCAAATATTAATCTCGCCTGTTTATCAAAAACATCTCTCTTTGTTATTTATGTAGATAAAGAGTTGGGCCTGCTCGGTGAAATTTTTTAACAGCTGCGGTATTTTAACTGTACTAAGGTAGCATAATAATTTGCCTTATAATTTGAGGCTAGAATGAATGGTTTGACGAAGGTTAATCTGTCTCAACTTTATTTTTTAGAAATTAATTTTCATAGTGAAAAAGCTTGAATTTTTTAATGGGACGAGAAGACCCTATTGAGCTTATAATTTTATTGATATTTTTATTATTATTTATAATTATATTATATAAATTTTAATTGGGGTGATTAAGGAATAATTAGTTAAAAAATAACTTCCTTAAGTGTAATATATTGTTGAATTAAGTAACCGATTAATTAATATTTTTATATTAGTATTGCTTATAATATAGTTACCATAGGGATAACAGCGTAATTTACTTAGAGAGCTCTTATTGAAAAGTAAGATTGCGACCTCGATGTTGGATTAAAGTAACCTTAAGGTGTAGAAGCTTTATAAGGTAAATCTGTTCGATTTTTAAAACTTTACATGATCTGAGTTCAGACCGGCGTGAGCCAGGTTGGTTTCTATCTTTTAAAAATTATTTAATGCTTCTTTTAGTACGAAAGGATCGGAGAAAGCTAAAAGTTTTATTATAATTATGGGCATAGTTATGACATATTCATGATATAATTTTATAAGTATTTTTGTTAATAAACACAGAAGGTATAACCTTATAATTTATAACATCAATATAATCCGTTCCATCCGGCGCAGTGTTTTATGAGTGTTAGGGTTTTTCATTTTTATATGGGTAAAATTTAAAAATTTTAAAAATTTTAATTATTAATGAATCTTGCGGATATGGTATTGATCTCATTTATAATGTTGAAAAATAAAAAGGGGGTAAAGAGGACCATTAAAATAACGAAGAAAAAAGAATATTATAGAGGAATATATGTGTAATATGTATAATAAATAAATGGGTATGGATAAAGGAAATTAAGATTAGAATGGTGAGGGTGGAGTGAGTGTGTGTAAAGAAGAGGGTAAATGTAGAATGGTGAGGGTGGAGTGAGGTGTGTGTCAAGAAGAGGGTAACGCAGTACATCTAGATCTCATGTTACTTTGCTAGATAAATGTTTAGAGTGTATTATATACACGCGCGCAATAGAATTAGGGAATATAAAAATGGGAGACTTCGAGATATGTATAATAGACTTGTGTAAATTTAACGATGTGTATTATATACACACCAAGTAGTGTAAAAACATAATATAGTGTATAATTACATGGTGGTGTATGTGCACGTAAGTTTTTGATATTTAAAGAATAGGTTCAAGCCCTTTCTATGTAAATATATTAATAATACTATGTGTGGAAGTTTAGTACTTAGTGAATATGATTTATTAATTATGCTTGTTGAGTTGTTATCTGGGGTTGTTTCATGTGTTTGTGCTCTCTTGGCTGTTGCTTTTTTTACTTTGTTAGAACGTAAAGGATTAGGATATTTTCAATTGCGTAAAGGACCTAATAAAGTAGGATTAATAGGGCTTCCTTTGCCTCTGGCAGATGCAATTAAATTATTTACAAAGGAGTTGGTTAAACCAACTCTTGTGAATGTATTTCCTTTCTTAGTATGTCCTGCTATGAGGTTATTTTTGGCTTTAGTTTTGTGAATTTTATATAATAACTATTTTGTTTGTGGAATAGGGGGTCTGAGAATGTTATTATTCTTATGTGTTTCTAGATTAGGTGTATATAGTGTAATAGGAGCTGGTTGATTTTCAAATTCTAAATATGCATTGTTAGGGTCTGTACGCGCTGTAGCTCAGAGTATTTCTTATGAAGTAAGTATATCTTTAATTTTAATAAGGTGTTTATTATTAGTAGGGAGAATAAGGTTAAGAATAATTATGAAGTATCAGTTTTTTGTTTGGGTAGCTTTTGTAAATTTTTTTATAATATTAATGTGATTTGTATCTTGTGTTGCGGAAACTCATCGTGCTCCTTTCGATTTTGCTGAAGGAGAATCGGAATTAGTATCTGGGTTTAATACTGAATATGGAGGAGTAGGTTTTGCTCTTTTATTTATAGCAGAGTATGGAAATATTCTTTTTATAAGGGTTTTAGTTATTAGTTTATTTTTTGGGGGTGTAATTTTTGTAGGGGCTTTTGGTATAGGCTTGTGTATTATGGTTGGTTTAATTGGATGGTTATTTATTTGGGTACGTGCTAGTTATCCTCGATATCGTTATGATTTATTAATATATTTGATTTGGAAAAGGTATTTGCCTAGTGTTTTAGGTATTTTGATATTTTTAGTAGTAGGAGTTTATTTATTAAATATATAGCAAAAAGTAGTTTAATTAGAATATTAACATTGGAAGTTAAAGATTAAGTGCTACTTACTTTTTGATATGAGTTTATTGTTTATAATTTCGGTTGGGTTTTCTTTAAGAAGGTTGTGTATAATAGTTATTCAACCTTTAAGGTTGGGTTTAATATTAATATTAATGGTTTCGTGTGTTAGAGGGTTAACAAGTATAATTATTTTCTCTTGGTATGGTTATTTATTATTTTTGGTATATGTAGGGGGTATGTTAGTAATATTTATATACGTAATTAGATTGATTCCGAATTTAATTTTTTTGTCTAATAAAGTTTTTGTTTATTTTTTCTTAATTTTTTTTGGATTTTTAATGATAAATTTCTTTGTCATGAAAGAATTAATTAGTGTTGAAGTTAAAAGTTTATTTTTTTTTGATTATAGAAGTATAAGTATAGGGGGAAGAAGAGTTATTATGTTATATGATAATTTTTTTTGTTATATTTTATTGGCTCTCATTTTATTGTTCGTTTTAATTAGTGTAGTAAAGATTTGTTATTATTGTGAAGGTCCTTTGCGGGTATTTAAGTTTAAATAATATGCTAAGTTCATTACGTAAAAGTCATCCTGTGTTGAAAATTGTTAATGGAGCTCTTATTGATTTACCAGCTCCTGTTAATTTATCTGTTTGATGAAATTTTGGTTCTTTATTAGGTTTATGTTTAGTTGTACAAGTTTTAAGAGGTTTATTTTTAGCTATACATTATACATCTTGTGTTGAGATAGCTTTTGATTCTGTAGTTCATATTATGCGTGATGTTAATTATGGATGGGTATTGCGTTACATTCATGCTAATGGAGCTTCTTTTTTTTTTATTTGTTTATATTTTCATGTGGCTCGTGGTATTTATTACGGATCATATGTACTAATAGAGACCTGAAATATTGGTGTTGTACTATTATTTTTAGTTATAGGTACAGCTTTTGTGGGTTATGTGTTACCTTGAGGTCAGATGTCTTTTTGAGGAGCTACTGTAATTACTAACCTCGTATCAGCTATCCCATATGTAGGTGAAATGGTGGTTTATTGAATTTGAGGAGGATTTTCTGTAGATAATGCTACTTTAAGTCGGTTTTTTTGTTTTCATTTTTTATTACCTTTTGTTTTAATAGCATTGGTTATGATACATTTTTTATTTTTACATCAAACTGGTAGTAATAATCCTTTAGGTATTAATAGTAATTTAGATAAAATTCCATTTCATCAGTATTACAGTTATAAAGATTTATTGGGATTTTTTGTTATATTAATATTATTAATTGAGATTAGTTTGTTATTCCCTAATGCGTTAGGTGATTCTGAGAATTTTATCCCTGCTAATTCTTTAGTTACCCCTTTACATATTAAACCTGAATGGTACTTTTTATTTGCTTATGCAATTTTGCGTTCTATTCCCAGAAAATTAGGAGGGGTAATTAGTTTGGTAATATCTATTTGTGTATTATTTTTTTTACCTTTTTTACATGTAAAAGGTTGTCGAGTTTGTAGTTATAATGTATTTATACAATTAAATTTTTGGTTGATGATTGGTTGTTTTTTTTTATTAACTTGAATTGGGGGTTGTCCTGTGGAATATCCATATGAGTTTATTGGTCAGGTTTTAAGAGTTATATGATTTGGGGTATTTTTAGTACGTCCTTTTTTAGATTTATTATGATTAAATATTTTAGATTACTAGGTTTTTACTGGGTAAATAAAAGTTTTGAAAGCTTTTTAGAAGTGTTCGATTCACTTAAAAACTTAATTTATCAAGTTTCATAATTTGTTATATTAAATAATTGTACTATTTTATTCAATCTAAGGATCCTTGATTTCATTCGTGGAATAACCCAATTAAAAGAATAATTAAAAATATAACACTTCTAGTTAGAGGTCAATGGGTATTAGAGTTTAAGACATTTCTTGTAAGTGGAAGGAGCAAAATAATTTCTACATCAAAAATTAAAAAAATTACTGCTAGCAAGAAAAATCGCATAGAAAAAGGAGCTCGAGTGTGAATTGAAGGGTCAAACCCACACTCAAAAGGTGAGTTTTTTTCACGGTCGGAATAAGAACGTTTGTTGATAATTAGCCCTAATATCAATAAAACAATATTGATAATAAGTAAGATAGAAAGATAAATTAAAATAGTTAACATAAACACGAGTATATATCTACTATTATTATATATATTATAATCTTGTGGTTCGGTGTTAGGTAAATATTAAAAATATAATTATTAAGATCCTCATCAATAAATACATGTGTATAAGATTAATCATACTACATCAACAAAATGCCAGTATCATGCAGCTGCTTCAAAACCAAAGTGGTGGTTTGTAGAAAAATGATGAGTAACAATTCGTATGAGGCAGACTAAAAGGAATAAAGATCCAATTATAACATGAAGACCATGAAATCCTGTTGCTACAAAAAAAGTTGAGCCGTAGATACTATCAGAAATGGAAAATGGCGCTTCTAAATATTCTTCAGCCTGTAGAAATGTAAAATATATTCCTAGAATAATTGTTAACGTTATAGATTGAGTTGTTTCTGAATGATTACCATGTATTAGTGAGTGGTGTGCTCAAGTTACTGTTACTCCTGATGCTAGTAAAATAGCTGTATTTAGAAGAGGAATTTGAAAAGGGTTTAATGGGTTTACATAAACAGGTGGTCAGCAGGCACCAATTTCTGTATTTGGAGCTAATCTTCTGTGAAAATAGGCTCAGAAAAATGCAAAGAAGAAACATACTTCTGACGTAATAAATAATACTATTCCTATTCGTATACCAAGTGAGACTTTTATAGTGTGGTATCCTTGAAATGTTCTTTCTCGAATAATATCTCGTCATCATTGAAATATAGTTATTAGTACTAAAAATAAACCAATTATTATTGTGATTATACCATGGTTGTGAAATCATGATGTTAGTCCAAGGGTTAAAAATATAGCTCCTAACGATCCTGTTAAGGGTCATGGTCTATATTCTACTAAATGAAAGGGGTTTCGGATCAT